ATGTCAAATTATACAGAGAAAGAAAGAAAAGAAATTGAAAAAAACGAAGAGGACAAAAGAAAAGAAAAAATGCGAAAACAGATAGCAGAAGCCTGGGATACTATTCTATTTGCTCAAGTAATACGAAGCTGCATGTTAGTAATCCAATCAATTCTTAGAAAATATATTCTATTACCTTCCTTGATAATAATCAAAAATATCAGTTGTATGTTATTCTTTCAATCTTCCGAGTGGTCTGAGGATTTTAAGAAATGGAAAAGAGAAATGCATATTAAATGTACGTATACTGGTGTTCAATTATCAGAAACAGAATTTCCGAAAAACTGGTTAACAGAGGGTATTCAAATAAAGATCCTATTTCCTTTTTGTCTGAAACCTTGTGACAGATCTAAGTTCCAAAACCCTCATAGAGATCCAATGACAACGAAAAGACAAAAATATGATTTTCGTTTTTTAACAGTTTTGGGAATGGAAGCGAAACTACCCTTTGGTTCTCCCCGAAAACGACCTTCTTTTTTTAAACTCATTTTTAAAAAACTCACAAAAAAAATTATAAAATGGAAAAATAAGAATTTTATAATAGTTTTAAAAGAAAAAACACAAATGTTTCTAAGGGTCTCAAAAGAACCCCAAAAATGGGTGATAATAAAAAAACTTTCAAAAGTAAATCCTCTATTATTATTTGGTTTAAACGAAACATATGAATCAAATAAAAATAAAAAAGAAAAAGATTCTATAATCAATAATCTTATTATTCATGAATCGTACAGTCAAAATGAATTTATGAATTGGACAAAGTATTCACCGACAGAAAAGAAAGTGAACGATCTAATGGATAGAACAAACAGAATCAGAAATAAAATAGAAATAATTAGAAAAGACAATAAAAACAGATTTCTAACACCGGAGATAAAACTTGGTCTTAACAAAAGAAGTTCGAATAATAAAAGAAGAATAGAATTATCAAAAAACATTTTGAAGGTATTAAAAAGAAGAAATGCTCGATTAATTCGCAAATCACATTATTTTATAAAATATTTTTTTGAAAAAATATACATAAATATTATTTTATATATCATCAAGATTCCCAATTTCAATGCACAACTTTTTCTTGAATCAACAAACAAAATTATTGATAAATACATTTACAATAATGAAGTAAATCAAGAAAGGATTGATAAGAAAAACCAAACTACAATAAATTGGATTTCAACTAAAAAAAAGTCACTTTATAATATTAGTAATGACAATCAAAATTCACCGATTTTTCGTGATTTATCCTCCTTGTCACAAACATATGTATTTTATAAATTAGCACAAATCCAAGTTAATAACTTGGATAAGTTAAGATATGTCCTTCAATATCATGGAACATCTTCTTTTCTAAAAAATCAAATAAGGAATTCTGTTGGAATAAAAGGAATATTTCATTCCAATTCGAAATTAAGACATAACAAATTTGGGAAGTCTGAATCAAAGCAATGGAAAAACTGGTTGTTAAGAAATCATTATCAATCTCATTTATCTAGAATTAGATTCGACCGATTAGTACCAAAAAAATGGAGAAAGCAAGTAAATCAACATTTGACTACTCAAAATCAAGATTTAAACCAATGGAATTTATATGATAATGATAAAGGTAAAGTTCAATTAATTCATTACAAAAAACAAATTCATTATGATTATGAGAAATTTTTGTTGTCAAATCATTTCAAAAAACACTATAGATATGATTTTTTATTATATAACTCTATTAATTATGAAGATAGAAACGATTCATATATTTATGAATCACCATTACAAGTAAAAAACAAGGAAGAAAAGATTTCTTATAATTACAACACACATAAGCGAAGATTATTTGATATGTTAAGCCCTATCAATAATTATTTAGAAGACGATGGTATTAGGGATATAAATAAAAATTGGAATAGAAAATTTTTTGATTGTAGAACTGTCAATTTATGTTTTAAAAAACTCAATATTGGAACCTGGATTAATATCGATACAGATACCAATAGGAATAAAAATATACAAACTATAACTAAGAATTATCAAATAATTGATAAAATTGATAAGGCTAAGAAAGATCTTTTCTATCTCACAATTCATCAAAAAATCGATGCACCCAATCAAAAAAAAAAGTTTAATTGGAAGGAAATGAATGAAGAAATACTAAATTTTTTCGGATTGAATATAGAAATTTGGTTCTTCCCAGAATTAGTCCTATTTTACAATAAATATAAGATTCAACCATGGGTTATACCAATCAAATTGCTTCTTTTAAATTTGAATGAAAATAGTATGAAAAATATCAATGCAAAGAAAAACAAAAAATCTATATTATTGGATGAAACAAAATTTTTTGAATTTGAGAATCAAACTCAAGAACAAAAAGGATTGTCAGGCCAAGGGGATCTTGGACCAGATGGACAAAACCAGGAAATTCTTAAATCCATTTTCTCAAAACAAGAAAAATATCTTGAAGAAGATTATGCGAGATCAAATATGAAAAACGATAGACAAAACACACAATACAAGAATAATAGTAATACAGAAGCAGAAGTTGATTTAGTACTGAAAAAGCATTTGCTTTTTCAATTGAGATGCAATGGTTCTTTGAATCAAAAAATGGTCAATAATATCAAAGTATATTGTCTTCTGCTTAGATTGAAAAACCCAAAAGAAATTGTTTTGTCCTCTATCCAAAAAGGAGAAATTAGTCTGAATATAATCTTCACTCAGAAAGACTTAATTCTTCCAGAATTAATCAAAAAAGGAATATTGACTGTCGAACCCGTTCATCTGTCTGTCAAAAATGATAGAGAATTTATTTTGTATCAAACTGTGGGCATTTCATTGGTTCATAAAAATAAGTACAAAATGAATCAAAGATACCAAGATAAAAGATATGTTGATAAAATCAAAATGAAAACATCTATTACAAGACATCAAAAAATGATTGGAAATAAAGACGAAAAAGATTTGATTCTTCCGGAAAATATTTTATCACCTAGACATCGTAAAGAATTTAGAATTCTAATTTATTTTAATTCGAGAAATAGAAATAATGTAGATAAAAATCCAATATCAATATTTTGTAATCGGAATAACGTAAAAAACTGTAGTCACTTTTTTTTGAATGAAAACGAAGATAGAGATAAAAAAAAATTAATTAAATTCAAGCTCTTTCTTTGGTCCAATTATCGGTTAGAAGATTTAACTTGTGTAAATCGCTGTTGGTTTGATACCAATAATGGCAGTCGTTTCAGTATGTTGAGGATACATATGTATCCACAAGCACAAATTTGTTAATCATACATTTTTACCACGTATTTTTTCGTCTATTATATATATAATAGACGAAAAAATATATAATATATATATAAATAAAAAAATAAAAAGATGCACACAGGTGCTGTCTTACATCTTATTCTGATACATAATACTAATTTTGATAAATTAGATCTAAAAAAGACTCAACAGAAATTTGTAGATATAAATTATTTTCTTTTGGGAATACATAACTGGAATAGCTTTTTGTAGTTTCTATTCAAATCGAATTTCAATTAGATTGGTTCATCTTATTTGATAAAACTAGGTTATAGATCCATAACTGAATTCATATTATTGTGAAAACCAAATTAAAATAATTGGCATTATTATTAATGATCGCTAAAAAAAAATGCACATTTGCAAAATCAAAAAGTGACAGAGGAGAATGAATTCGTGTTATGGTAAAAAATGCATTTTTATCAGTTATTTCACAAAAAGAAAAAGAAGAAAATAAGGGATCAGTAGAATTTCAAGTATTCAGTTTTACCAATAAGATACGAAGACTTACTTTTCATTTAGAATCACACAGAAAGGACTATTTATCTCAGAGAAGTCTACTGAAAATTTTGGGAAAACGTCAACGACTGATGACTTATTTGTCAAAAAAAAATGCAGTACGATATAAAGAATTAATCGAACAGTTGAATATTCGGGAGCTAAAAACTCGTTAATTTTAGGAATTATTTTGGATTATTTGATTTATTCCATTTTGAAGTTTGATGAACTTACTTTTCAGTAAGTCATCAAAGAATAAATTAGGGAAAACCCATAATTAGCTACAAGAAAAGACCTTATGATAGTCAATATGGGTCTTCGAATCGAAAAATAGCCGGCATGAGTAGGATAGTGAAGACCTATATTGGCTGTAAACCTTTTTTATATGGAGCGATGAAACAATTTCGGAAAACAATTAGACAATGTTTATCTTCTCTTTATTTTATGTACCACGTTATAAGTCTTTAGTTACTATGTTCACAAAAGCAATAACCACAAATTTGCCAGAAGAGCTGGGAAACAGTCAAGTACCTAAAAGAACCCATTATATTAGATTAGAGTAATTATGTTGGGAATGAAATTAGTAGCGTCACCCTATCGGGTTTATCAGGTTTCTCATTTTTTCCTTATCAGAAGGAATCTAAAAGATTTTCCTTTGATTTACCATAAGCGGAAGAAGAATTAATAGCAGGTTCTCAAAGTTCATATTCGGATATCAAATTTGGTTTATTTTACATTGTGTTCTACTATTTGATCTTGGATGACAATTTTTTACCTATTTCGACAGGTAATCTAGTATTACCAACCTCTTCCCAACCTTGTTCACTGTAAAGATTTTCTATTTACGATTTGTTTAAAATAAATAAAAAAACAGATAAACCTTCGATTCAAGAAAAATTCTCAACTACTAAGATTCAGTTTTGATCTAAATGAAAGGAAAATCCACTTTTGTTTTCCAACCATTAAAAAATGGGTGAGAATCACGAGTCAATTTGACTTCAAAATCAATTCATAAATGAGAATCTCTTAATCTATAATTTTGAAAACTATTCTTTATTTTTTTTTGATAAAGAAAGAACAAGATTGATCCAATAATTGTACCTAGACTGGTACATACCCATTAGGATTTAATTCAATTAAGATAAGAAAAGAACCTATCATTAAAAAAAAAATGGGATAATTTCACCTCGCTCAGATCAATCAATAAGGTTATGAAAGAGTTGAATTTTTATTATTTTACATATAATAGATAATAGATGGACCAATACATGATTTTTTTTTAGTCTTTTTGGGGTCAAGTTTGATGTCGAGGAGGGGATTCTTTTTTGTTTGTAATCTTTGTTATATTATAACCGGCGGGATTCCTTCGTTAGTTTGTACAAGTATTTAGATTTTTGTTTCACTAATTCCCAATTTGAATTAGAAAATGAAATTCGAGAAAAAAAGGTTTGATAAGTATTAAGTAATAAGTAATAGTCAACAAATTGAGATTCATTTATCAACGAATTTTTTTCTTCCATTTTTATTCAGTTCTATAATTTTTACAATTGCTTTAATTGTATAGGTGGTAAAATTGCTTTGGTTTGGCAGTAATAAATCTTTCAAACTGGTAATCCAAATCAGATTTTCTTCTGTATTATTACACTTATTCAGTCAATTTGAAGAATGCTTGTGTATACTTGTATAATAAAATAAATTAAATAAAGTAAAAATGGTCCATTCAATCTATTACTATTAACAATAGATTCCTTGTTCTGTGTAGTATATTGTAGTCAATTGAATCGATTGAATTGTTGTTCTGAAATGAAACAAATCGAAATTGATAAGGGGGTTGATCAATGATGTTCGAATATGTACTTCGAATATGTACTTTGAGTACCTACTTTGTTTTATTCGCATTTATAGCTATAGATTGATCGCGAGACGAAATAGAATGAATTCCCCTATATGTGTAATAATGAATATGTGTTTTCAGATTAGACTGACAGCTGTTAATATGGATTTCTTAACATTTTCTTATTTTTTTTTGATAGGGGGCGATTAAACTCATTTTTTTTCCTATTTTTTTTATTCATTATTCAACAAATTCTAATTTAATTAGCATGTATGACACTTATGATCATGTTTCCACAAAAACATAAGAAACAAAAATATAAATAAAAATATCCAGGCTTTTTCTCATCAGTTAATCTCAAAATAGATTGATTAGAAAAATTCTGGTAAATCATTGATTCGTCTGGTATCGAAATATATTATTCGTTTACAAGTTTACTAGATCGAAAATTCACGATGTTCAAAATTTAGAAATCTAATGTCACATTCAGTAAAGATTTATGATACATGTATAGGGTGTACTCAATGTGTCCGAGCTTGTCCTACCGATGTATTAGAAATGATACCCTGGGATGGATGTAAAGCTAAGCAAATTGCTTCTGCTCCAAGAACAGAAGACTGCGTTGGTTGTAAGAGATGTGAATCCGCCTGTCCAACGGATTTCTTGAGTGTTCGAGTTTATTTATGGCATGAAACAACTCGCAGTATGGGTCTAGCTTATTGATAGTTAAAGAAAACCCCACTTGAATTACATTTTTTTTACCAACATAAAAACCCGTATTCGAAATATATATATATTTCGAATACGGGTTTTTATGGTTCAAGTGTATTTTGTCTTTCCCACAAATTCTTTTACTTGGAGAGTCTATTCTTAATTTCATTTGTTTTGTCCCCCATAGAGCAAATAAGACAACGAAAAAAAAAATACTCTATCTATATATAGATATGCCAGAATTGTTTTTAATATGACCTATCCATTCTGGTAATATTTCCAATTCGACGATTCATTAAACCACCTGGAGGAGGATTCTAAATGGATCTATTTTTTTTTTTTCCATTTTCACGGGAAATTAGAAATCGATGGATTTTCTATAGAACTCATTCGACTAATGTGAGTTATCATTACTTTAGCAGTCTTACTAGTTAGGATTATCCATTATTCCACTTACTGATGTTATAATAATACACAACGGTCAAATAGGATTTTTTATTCTAAATAAGAAATAAGTTAACTAAAAAAAAATGAATTGAAATCATAACCAGATCTATTTAGTCTTTGTGAGACCATTTGAATCAAGTAGTGATTCAAATGGTTGCCATTGGATTATACGAGGTTTCCTTATATTATATATATAAATTTTATTCTCCTATGTTTTATTTAGTTCTTTCTTGAGTTCAATTCAATATTCATGAAAATGAACCATAACTATGCAACCCTATTTCTAGTAGATTGACCCCAAAATAGCATATCCAAATTATAATAAAACCCATAAAAGCTATAGTTGCAGATTTTGTTTTTGTACCTGTCAAATTTCTATTTGTTTGAATTTGAGTATGTAAATAAATCGTAAAGACCATCCAAGTAATAAATGCCCAAGTTTCTTTTGGATCCCAATTCCAATATGATCCCCATGCTTCATTAGCCCATATAGCTCCTGAAAGAATACCTATGGTTAAAAAAATAAACCCTAGACGAATAACACAATAACTCCAATAATCCAATTGTTGAATCAACTGTGACCTATAATAATTCCTAACAGACAAAAAGGAAGTGTTTTGTAAAACATTCCAGCTTTCATTCATGTTTTGGATCTTGCTGAAGACTAATGACCTATTTAATAAATGATTGTTTTTACTTAAAAACCTTATGCCCTTTTGAAATCTAATGACTAAAAGCGATACTGATAATAATGATCCACATAATAGAGCTGCATAACCTAATATGATCATACTTACGTGCATCATTAACCACTGGGAGTGGAGAGCGGGTACTAATATTTCGGATTTATGCATTTGAGTCAAAAGATTTGAAGTAGAAAAACCCTGAGTAAAAATAATACCTAGCGCGGTTATTCCACTTAAATAGTTTTTTTGTTTTTTCAAATAAAAAACCATATGAATAATGGATAAATTCCAGGAAAGGAAGATTAATGATTCGGATAAATCACTTAATGGAAAATGTCCCGAATAAATCCAACGAGTGACTAATAAACCCGTTATAGAGAAAAACATAGCTATCATACCCTTTTCTGAGGAAGTGTATAGTTCTACGATTTCATCGACTAATAAGGTTATCAAATAAATTGTAATTACAATTGAAACAAGAGAAAACGAAATATGAGTTAGTATATGTTCGAAAGTAGAAAATTTCATAAAAAATAGTAATTCAATTTAAAAAAAAAAAAACTAAGATTAAGAAGGATTTAAAAAAAATGGAAATCAAGAATTGAATTGAGTATTCTATTGTATCTCCTTTATTTTAGAAGATGCTATGCCGCCACTCGGACTCGAACCGAGATGCTCTAGCACTGCTTCCTAAGAGCAGCGTGTCTACCGATTTCACCATAGCGGCTTGTTCTAAATCACACTAGATCATAATAGATTATTCATATTGAATTATCAATATTCGAGTAATTAATCCAATAAAATATTTTGTAAAAATTGATGAATACAAATTAGTTCAAACAAAACAAATGGAGATGTTTTATTTTAATAATGCACTAATACCATTTATTTATATATTAAATAAATATTTACTTAGAAACATTTGTGTTTTTTCTTTTAAAACTATTATAAAATTCTTATTTTTCCATTTTATAATTTTTTTTGTGAGTTTTTTAAAAATGAGTTTAAAAAAAGAAGGTCGTTTTCGGGGAGAACCAAAGGGTAGTTTCGCTTCCATTCCCAAAACTGTTAAAAAACGAAAATCATATTTTTGTCTTTTCGTTGTCATTGGATCTCTATGAGGGTTTTGGAACTTAGATCTGTCACAAGGTTTCAGACAAAAAGGAAATAGGATCTTTATTTGAATACCCTCTGTTAACCAGTTTTTCGGAAATTCTGTTTCTGATAATTGAACACCAGTATACGTACATTTAATATGCATTTCTCTTTTCCATTTCTTAAAATCCTCAGACCACTCGGAAGATTGAAAGAATAACATACAACTGATATTTTTGATTATTATCAAGGAAGGTAATAGAATATATTTTCTAAGAATTGATTGGATTACTAACATGCAGCTTCGTATTACTTGAGCAAATAGAATAGTATCCCAGGCTTCTGCTATCTGTTTTCGCATTTTTTCTTTTCTTTTGTCCTCTTCGTTTTTTTCAATTTCTTTTCTTTCTTTCTCTGTATAATTTGACATTGTTAATTTTGAATTTTTATCCATCCCATTTCTAAAAATGAATTTAATCCATTTTGAAATTTCAAAAGAAAAAAAAAAAGGTTTATCCATTCTGTTTAAAAAAAGCGGAGAATGTACATTTGCTTGAAATAATTCGCAAATAAACGTTTTACGTCTTTGAATACGCATGGAACCTTTGATTATATCTCGACGAAAGTCCGATTGTTGCGGATATCGTATCAAAGTTATCTCGCCCGTTTGAATTTGATCAAGATTGTTAATATCTTTGGTATTAGTATTCTGATGTTGATCAGTGAAAATAACTATACGTTTAGTTTTTCGTGATCGAATACTAGGATTCTCGGCCATCCTCTCATGTTCACTTTCCCCCTCCGGTTGTCCCAATTCGTTAATTAATTTATATGACCATTGAGGAACTTTTTTATTGATTGTTTTTACTCTAATAGATTTTTTTCGAATTTTTTTTTTATTATCAGGTATAACTGAATCAAATAAAAATTTGACAAATTTTGTTCGATCCTTTGAATCCATTTCTGGAAATAAGGAAAAAGAAAGTCCCTTCAAATTGAAATTTTGTGTTGATTCTTTATCAAATTCACTAATTAACGTCAAGAAATGACCCATTTTTGTTAATGATTTTTTATCAAATGTTTTATCCATTTTCTGTTCAAACTCTCGGTAATTGGTATCGGTAAGAAAGATACCGTGAATCTTATTTATCCAAATCAACTCTTGGGAGTTTTCTCGAATGATTTCGATTGAAGGTGAAAACCCTTTTTTGATTGTTCGACGATACGGTCCGTTTATGAAAGGATCATATATGTTAAGCAAATATTCTTTCTTTTTGGTCTCAGTATTACATAATCTAGTCCTTTTTTCGAGTATATTCAGAAAAAGGCATTTTTTGTCTAAAGTCTCAAGTCTATTTATAAATTCATGACTTTGTCTGGTCTTTTGTTGTTTATT